CCATTTCCAAATAAAATGATCTTGTCAGTATCGTTATAAACGATCTTTCCTGCGTGTTCGGCTATAGCGGGAACTCCTGAATCTAAGGCCACTTGGCGTTCCAATCCAGTTCCAACAATGCACTTTTCGGACCGAGAAAGAGGAACTGCTTGACGTTGCATATTCGAACTCATTAAAGCTCGATTCGCATCATTATGCTCGATAAAAGGAATCAGGGAAGCTCCAATAGAAAAATATTGGAAGGGAAAAATACTTCGAAGATGAACCTGTTCCCATGCAATAGTTATAAATTCTTGACGGTATCGAGCTGGAACAATCTGCTCCTCCTGAATACCTCCATTCAGTGCTAAAAAATTTCCCGTCGCTACCATATAGTATTCATCTCTACTTGGTGATAAATAAAGCATTCGTATTCGTTTTGATCTCTCAGAAATTTCAAAAAATGGACTTTCTATAGACCCCCAACGACCAATCCTTGCGTGAATTGCCAAGGATCCAATAAGTCCTACATTGATTCCTTCCGAGGTGTCAATTGGACAAATGCGTCCATAGTGACTAGGATGGATATCCCGTATCCGAAAACTAGCAGTTCGCCCCGTCAATCCTCCGGGACCCAAATAACTCAATTTTCTCCCATGAACTATTTGGGTCAATGGATTGGTTCCATCTAAAACTTGAGATAATGGGTGTAATCCAAAAAATGATTCATAAGTGGTTGTTAATGGAGTTGAAGTCACTAAATTCTGAGGAGTCGGTATCAATTTATATCTAATTGCTCCAGATATAGTTCCTCGAATTATTTTTTCTAAACGAACGAGAGCCAATCCAAATTGATCTTGTAATAGATCTGCTACGGAACGAATACGTTTATTTTTCAAATGATTCATATCGTCAAGTGTACCCATTCCAAATTTCATTCCAATCAAATGATCCGCAGCTGTCAATATATCTCGCGGTAACAAAAATGTATTGTTCTCGGGTATATCAATATTCAGTCTTCGGTTCATATTTCGGCGACCAATCCCTCCTAATTCACATCTTTGTTGAAAAAATTTTTTTTGTAATTCCGTACATAAAGATTCAGGAAATATGGGATCTCCGCCTACACAAGCAAATTGTCGATAAAACTCCAAAATGGCATTTTCTTTTGACCCTATTTTTTTTTCCTCCTTTTCATTGAGGAAAGACATAAAAATTTCGGGGTAGCAAACGTTCTCAAGAATTTCGCTTAAATTCGAACCCATAGCTGATGATAAAACTAGAATAGATATTTTCTGTTTCCTACTTACACGAGCCCATATCCTTGCTTTTCTATCAATTTCTAACTCTAATCTTCCCCCCCAATCTGATATTATTGTGCCAGTATAGACTGAAATTCCGTTATGGTCCAACTCTGAACGATAATAGATACCAGGGCTTTGCAATATTTGATTGATTACAATTCTGTATATTCCATTTACTATAGAAGTTCCCAGGGAATTCATTAGAGGAATGTTTCCAATAAAAATAATTTGTTCTTGGATATCCCTACAGTTTTTCCAAATTAATCCCGCGGATATATATAATTCAGAGGAATATGTAAGTGATTCATATACAGCATCTTTTTCTTTTATCGAGGGTTCTACCAATTGATATGTTTCCACAAATAACTGAAATTCAATTTCTTGCTCCATATCTTCAATTTTTGGAAACTTAAAAAGTTCTTCTGTTAAGCCCCGATCAATGAATCTACAAAACCCTTCAAATTGTATTTGATTCAATCCGGGTAGTGTAGACATTCCTTCATTCCCAACCCCAAGCATTTTCAATTTCCCCATTTATTTTATAGAAAATATCCCATGATTTGCTGTCATTCTTCATTGAATCACATGAATCGATTTAGCAATAATGGAATTTCTGGTCTTTTTACTTTACTGAATCACATGAAATTTTACCTAACTACGTCTATGAAATACCTATTATGTAAATACCTATTATGAAAACAGGAGATTTTAGACTCAAATTGGAATTTGCAACAAAACAAACAAATAGAATCTAACTTGTAATATAAATCGAAACAAATTGATAAATTTCACCTAGACTTGGGGTATTTTATAGTAGTAGTATAGTATGTTATTACATAAATCTAATTCGATTGATACCCCAAAAAATGAATTCAGGATTTGTTCGGCTCCATGAGATAAAGATATCAAAAATAAAATAATCAGAAAAAATAAAATATACAGTTTATTTTATTTTTTTTTTTTCGAATTTGAGAATACGATTGCAGTGCATAAAAAGACTTGGCTTGGATTTATTAAACATGCATAACTTCAGCTATAGCTATCTCTATCTCTATATGTCTCTTACTTTATTGCAGTCTTATTTGTTCGGGACAGCACATGTTATGTTAATTTATTTTTTCTATTCATCCATTAATCTATTTAATTAAAAATTGGCAAAAAAATGAAAGCACGATAATTAAATTCCCTATAATATAGGTATGTGTAACAACGAAAATGCATGTTCTGGGGTTGACATATATTAACAGTTGCTGTTATAATTGAAATAGAGAAGGATTAAAAAACAAAAAAATAAAAATATTGATTGGTATTGATTGGTTATGTATCAATTTCTATTTTTTTGTCATTAAGTAAAGAATAGATTAAGATTCAAGAATTATTCAGGAATTTGTAGTTAACGGTTGCTATTTGTGCTGAAATTTTGACTTTTCTTTTGTGACTGAAAGGTATCCATTTGTTTTCAATAGAAAAAGGGGATTAAAGAAAACGGAATTTAAGATACAAACACATTAAAAATTAAAAACAAAAGAATTTGAGAAACCCATTTTTGTTTTTTTGAGAGTCGGATATATTTTTTTGTATTATTTTGGCGATATGGCCGAGTGGTAAGGCGGGGGACTGCAAATCCTTTTTCCCCAGTTCAAATCCGGGTGTCGCCTGATCGATAAGAGAATTCAAATAGTTTATTTCGTTTTGTTGATATAGAAAACTTTTTCTTTTTTTTCCAGCGCAAGCTAGTGTAGAAATAAGGGACTAGTTTGATGCTAAATTCTAAGCATCGGGAAGTTTGTTCTCTAAAAGGAAGGTGTTGAAGAAAAACCTTGTATACAAACTTCTGGGAAAGGATATGAACGCTTCTTCATCTATTATTTATTCCATATTAGTTAGATTAATGAAATTGAATATCTAATTAGTTTATTATTTTATTTATTATATTTTTATTATTCTTTTTTTTTATTATTATATATATATAATATAAAATCCAATTCAAAAAGAATCCATTTTTTTGTAATCTCTAGTAAAAGAATTTTAGAGTATGTTTTCCAATTGTTTTAGAGAACGAATCGGGAGACAATAAGGATTAGATCAAATGGAAATAAGAGATGCAAATAAGAGTCTGAATATGCAAACAAATCTATCTTCATTCTATTCTATATTTTTGATTTATGCTTAATTTAATATTTTTTAATATTTTTCAATTCTACTAGAAATCAGGTAAGAACTTGCGGAATCTTTTTTTGACTCTGTACCAGCGATTCCACTATTATATTATTATAAGATATTATAAAATTTTTAGTGAAAAATAAAAACAAAAATAATACAAGAAAAATGAGTAAACAATAATAAAAAAATTTCTTCATATTGATAGAGATAGGAGACAAAATTTACATGGATATAGTAAGTCTTGCTTGGGCTGGTTTAATGGTAGTTTTTACATTTTCCCTTTCCCTTGTAGTATGGGGAAGAAGTGGACTCTAAGAGGACTACTAATTGAGTTAAGGTATCAAAATGTCTCAATTATTTTATAGCTAAGTTCTTCCATTTTTTAACTATTGAATTTTGTTATTTTATTAATACTAATTAATGAAATGCAATTCGATACTTCATTTTGAAACTCTATTGTATTCCAGTGGTGTAATATAATATTGAAAAAAAAAATACTCTTTAAATCAAACAAAGAAAAAATGTGGACACTATGGAATTGACATTCCATAGATATCTATACCCATATGAAAAGAAATATTTTAATTGGTCCATCCATATTAAACTTCTTTTTTTTTTTTAAGTAAAACATTCCATTTTTACCATATCGTAATCATAGTATAGTAGAAAGAAATAGATTTGATTTCTTTCTACTATACTATATGGATTTCATAGAATTCTGCTGATTGTAGTCTGATCATTTTATTGAAAAGAAAGACCCGAAATGGAAATCCTTTTTTCTTTATTCAATCATTGTCATCGCATTGATAAGAAATAAGAAGTCATGTTTAATTAAAATTAGTCACTTTGACTTACCGTTTTTACGTAAATTATAAGTAAAAAGGCAGTAGGAACTAGAATGAAGAGTGCAGTAGCTATAAATGCGAGAATATTGACTTCCATAATCTCTCTGTTTTCTTTCTCTTTTATTTATAATAAATACTTCGGGATTTAATCCCATAGAAATGAAAAATCTTTCGTCAGTAAATTCAGTGGTATAAATTTTATCTCGATGATATAAAATCCGATCAATATCACGAATAACAATATCTGAGCTATCAAATCAATTCATCGTCGAGAAGTAAATAGTATAACATAGGAAGATCTTTTATCCATACCAAAAAAAAAAAAAATTACTTTCTGATGCAATGAAAAATTCCTTTTTCTTTCTTCGTCCGAACCTTTACCTTAAACTTTAAACGAAAAAAGGAATCCCGTTAGAAATGAGATTTTTTTCTTTTTTATTCCCTTTCACATACGAAATCAATTGATATTTTTTGGATTTGTATCCATCGGGACTGACGGGACTCGAACCCGCAGCTTCCGCCTTGACAGGGCGGTGCTCTGACCAATTGAACTACAATCCCAGGGAAAAAGTTGTATAGCATAGATATTTTTACTATTTCATTCAAACCCTTTGTTTTTCTATTTTAGATTCGAACCCCTGTACTGTAACTGTAACTGAAAGAGGCAGACTTATATATTGATATTTTTATGGGGTCTGCACTTTAGGGAGATCGACTGGGATTATTCGCAATCCGTTCCTTATTGCTAACTTGATTGAAAAATCAATGAATCAAGGAAACAAAAAAGACTCTTTTGTATGGGAGCCCATTGGTGATTTTCAGAGAACACCAAATGGGTTATATCATTTCATGGTGGATAAGCAAATTTTTGGGCCGAGCTGGATTTGAACCAGCGTAGACATATTGCCAACGAATTTACAGTCCGTCCCCATTAACCGCTCGGGCATCGACCCAGGAAGAATCAATTTAAGTCTTTATTGATAATCCCTGATCAATTTACTTTTGTAGTACCCTACCCCCAGGGGAAGTCGAATCCCCGTTGCCTCCTTGAAAGAGAGATGTCCTAAACCACTAGACGATGGGGGCATACTTGCCCGACCTCCATTCTACTATGTTCATACATAGTATGAACAGTTTTTTGAAATTGTCAATATAATTTCGATCAGAAGGATCTTTCAGAATTCCTTAAAATATCATTTCGATTTCGAAATTGTTCATTCCAATCACCAATCTATAAAAAAATAATGCGAAAGAAAACAAAAGTAAAGAGAGAATCCTTTCAGGGAATTCTTGATTTTCTGGAACAGGCGCGGCATTAACACCTCATTTCTTTCACTTTCATTCAGTAAATGATTTTTTGAACTATACTCACTAGGTAAATCCAATTTATTGTTCGTTAAAAAGTTGCTATGTACAAAAAATCGATTTATTCTATATATATAATTTGAGTATATGCAGTAACAAATAGATGTACTAAACTCATATCCATATTGGATGGTTCCTTATTCGGGAATTGACTCAAATGAAGCCCCTTTAACTCAGTGGTAGAGTAACGCCATGGTAAGGCGTAAGTCATCGGTTCAAATCCGATAAGGGGCTTTTTTGTCAAAAAATGACAACAGTAGTATTCCGATTTGAAGGAACAATAGAGATATTCTTGATATTTGTAAGAAGTTTCTCTTTGTAAAAAAAAAACTAAGGAATAGTTGAATTTCATTAAAAAATTTCGAATGAATTAGAAAGTTAGAAAGTGAAATAGTATTCTTTTCTATATAAATATATATATATAGAAATTTATTTTTTTAGACTGTGATATTTCCTTTAATTGTAAGATATTCCTATCCTATTTTCTATTATTCCAATCAAAAAAAGGGAAAGATTCTAAAAAAAAGTAAGTGGACCTAACCTATTGAATCATAACTATATCCACTATTCTGATATTCAAATTGGATAGAAATGAAATTCGAACAGTGGATCTTTTTTGTTTTTAATATCTTTTTAGTTCGGACTCCGCAAGAATCCGTCAATATTTTGGATGAAATCTTATTGTTCCTAGGAATAAATTGATACTCCTCTTCTCCACGCAGGAGGGTTTATTCTATTCTAAGTTCCAACATAAAAGATTTTACTTTAAAAATCTCTTTTTTCCGAATACAAGAAAAGATCAAATTACAAATTACATTTCGATTATTTCTTTAAGATATGAGATATCTATAAAAAAAATAGAAAAATCCATTAAATCATGACTTCGAGTATCAAATATTTCATTTTCATATCTATTTTTTAAAGCAATTAATGGACGAAACTTTCACTTAGAATCTATTATTTGTAATAAAACTCCATTCCATACAATATTAAAAAATCTGATAGATAGATAAAAAAATATTTGAATTTCTTACCTCGATCTGCAAAAAAGGTATACTTTGTAATTTTTTTAATCTGAACGAAAGAAAAAGATAACTAAAGAAGACATAATATAATAAAAGAAATTTAAAGTAAAATAGAAAGTAAAAAGATGATCCTATAGTAGTTTCCTAGACATACAAATTAGAAGAATATATAAAACTTTTTTTTTTTTTTTCACGAACAAGATTCAAGAATAATATTATTTGATAAAAGGAGAGTAGTATGTCTGGGGATCTGGTGGTAACAAAAGTGATAAAAGCGATCATTTCATTTGTTTCTGGAATAGTTCTTTAAAAAATTTATTTATCGGATTTACGAGTCATAAGACAATTCCCGCGTCATGACTTCATGACTTAGGGAATTTTTTAGAATAGAAAGGAATAACCCAATTAAGTTAATGGATTTGACTTAGATTAAATATCAATCGACAAAAAAAGTATTTTTCTATTCGAAACCCAGTAGAAAAGAAGGGACGGTCTTCGAGAAATCATATCATATATAAAATGAAAAAATCCTCGAAGGTTCCATCCCTGAAAATGCTCGGGGGTGTTCGGAAATGGTTGAAGTAGTTGAATAGGAGGATCACTATGACTATAGCTCTTGGTAAATTTACCAAAGATGAAAATGATTTATTTGATATTATGGATGACTGGTTACGGAGGGACCGTTTTGTTTTTGTAGGTTGGTCTGGTCTATTGCTTTTTCCTTGCGCCTATTTTGCCGTGGGGGGTTGGTTCACAGGTACCACCTTTGTAACTTCATGGTATACTCATGGATTGGCCAGTTCCTATTTGGAAGGTTGT